ATAATCATCCGCGTCTGAAACGTATTTTAATGCCCGAAAGTTGGATAGGATGGCCTTTGCGTAAAGATTATATCGCCCCCAATTTTTATGAAATACAAGATGCTCACTAAATTTTAGCTAAATGAAAAAAAAGAAAGTAATCCGCACTTCTACAACCCCTGATAGTCAAGGAATATCTGTACATTCTCTTATAGATTAGACAAAGTAATTGAAGTTAAACCAGACAGAATAATTCTGGTGTCATTCATATCTTTTTATAGATGGGATAAATAACAAAATTCTTAAATAAGACAGGATTCATTGAGATTCTAAAATTGGAACGATACTTATTTCGGATGAGCCAAGCCAATAGGATGAACTGAAAAAGTTCTGCATCATTAACAATGTAAGATGCACATCAACATCAATTATATATCTGGCTACGAAAAAGAAAAAGTACGATCAAAGAAATGAAGAAAATAGAAATACCAAAGAAAATACAAAAAAATGGGCCGGATTCTATTTGTAATGTATCTGAGATGAATTTTGACTATTCCCGCCTCTGAACTCCCCTAGATGAAACTTTTTGGTCTTTCAACCAACTAATTTAACCATTTGAATATTATTGAAATATGAACATTCTTTTTTGAGCACAGAAAAAAGCGAAACAAAATCGAATCATTCATTTACATACTTTAACCTTAAATACATAGAATATACATCTATTCTTTATTTATCTAGAAAGAGCATATCTCCAGACACCTAGATAAATATGTATGATGATCTAGACCACTAATCAATATGTATCTATTCCCAAAATGCATTTTAATGTATTTTGGGAATAGATACTCATACAAATGAATCATGTGCCGGGAACCAGATTTGAACTGGTGACACGAGGATTTTCAGTCCTCTGCTCTACCAGCTGAGCTATCCCGACCATTCTTGACGCATCATCCTAATTTTAGGAAATTACTGGAGTCTATGTCAACTAAAAAAAAAAAAAAGACTTTGTCAGTTTCAGTAGTAGTCATAATTATGTATTGTTAATTATTCAAATGAGGATTCCTTGCTCAAAGATAAGATGTTCATTTGTACGTTTATCATTATCATATAAAAACAAAATTCTACGTGTGTCATATATATTCAACTACAAATTCCAACAAGACTTGTGATTATGATAAGAAAAAGAAAAAATCCACCCGGATCCTTTTGTGAAAGAATAGACTGAATAAGACACATAACGAATTTTAACGAATTTAAAAAAGAGGATATAGATAGGATAAATAATTAGAGAATTAAACGGGCTTTTGGGGATAGAGGGACTTGAACCCTCACGATTTATAAAGTCGACGGATTTTCCTCTTACTAAAAATTTCATTGGTGTCGGTATTGACATGTAGAATGGGACTCTATCTTTATTCTCGTCTGATTAATCAGTTCTTCAAAAGATCCATCAGACTATGATGGAGTGAATGGTTTGATCAATGAATATTCCATTTTTTCAACTTGTAATTGATTTGATTCACATCTTTCTTTTATGATAGAAATATTTACAAATAGAAGTTTGGAGTCTTCATTAATCAATTGAAATAGTATTTCAGTACATATATATATAAACATATATATATCTATTTTTATCCTTGATTCTTTCCTTTCTGGAATTTTGATAGAAGGATTCCTTTCCTACTACGTAAGGAAATGTCGTCAACTCCATTTTTGAGAACAGCTTCCATTGAGTCTCTGCACCTATCCTTTTTTGATTCTCGCTTTCTGAACTTTTCTTTGTTTTCGGAAAGCAGGATTTGGCTCAGGATTGCCCATTGTGAATTCCAGGGTTTCTCTGAATTTGAAAGTTTTCACTTGGTAAGTTTCCATACCAAGGCTCAATCCAATTAAGTCCGTAGCGTCTACCAATTTCGCCATATCCCCCTTTTTTCTTTGAGATTGGGATCTCATTAGGATGTTTTTTTCATTCATATTATGAGAATTATGTCGGAACTGTTGAATTTATTAGATACCTATTCCCATATTGAAAAAAGTTTCCTTCTATTTGTTTGATTGATTTTCTTCCATCTATATCGGATACCCATATTTGGTCGAATCAGAAATGATTCTATTATCTCTGTATTCGCAATTCAATATACACAAATATATACCACATATATATCTATTTTAAATGCGCCTCCTTCTATCATTTTTTGATGCAATTTGGAATACTCGAACGTTCGATTCTTTTTTTCCTTAGAGCGCACAGATCCAGACCTTATAATAACAAAACTAAAATCAAAAATCCATTTCTTAATTTAGAATTCGACATTCATTTAGGAATTCGATATTTCTATCGAATTTCGAATTACTTAGAAAATTGATTTTGATAATCCAATTTTTTAGTAGAAATCTATACATTATACATATTTCATCTTAATGTATAAGAATATTGTAATATAAATTACTGTTTACTGGAAATTATTCATTATTTTAAATTCTAAAAAAAATTCTTAAAAATTTAAATATTTTT